TTCAAAAAGGGAAGTGCCCGATTAATCCCGAAATGGAACTATTTTATGAAATCTTTTATTCAAAGAATATACATAGATATCTTTCTATATGCCATTAACATGCCCAGGGTCAATGCCCAACTTTTCCTTGAATTAAGAATTAGAAAAAAAATGATCGATAAATACATTTACAATGATGAAACAAATCAAAATACAATTCATTTTATTTCGACTATCAAATCGCTTTCTAATATTACTAATATTAGTCATTCTAATATTAGTATTAATAATTCACAGATTTATTGTGACTTATCTTCTTTGTCCCAAGCATATGTATTTTATATATTATCACAAACCCAAGTTTTAAACAAGTATTACTTGAAATCCCTATTTCAACATGACGGAGAATATCCTTTTATTAAGGATAAAATAAAGGACTATTTTTTGACACGAGGAATATTTCATTCTGAATCAAGATATAAGCAACTGCCGAATTGTAGAATGAATGAATGGAAAAATTCGAATTGTAGAATGAATGAATGGAAAAATTGGTTAAGGGGTCATTATCAATATAATTTATCTCATACTAGATGGTCTCGATTAGTACCGCGAAAGTGGCGAAATGGGGTCAATCAACACCATAGGATTAAAAAAAAAAACTCAAAAAAATGGGATTCATATGAAAAAGACCAATTAATTCATTACGAGAAAGATAATTCTTATGCAGTGGATTCATTACCGAGTCCTAAAAAAAAAATGGAAAAACATTACAAATATGATCTTTTATCACATAAATATATTAATTATGGATATAGGAAGGACTCATATATTTATGGATCGCCATTACAAATAAACGGGGATCGAGAGATTCCATACAATTACAACACACATAAATCCGAACCTTTTTATGTACCAGGCGATATAGCTATTAGCGATTATCTAGGAGAGGAATATATTATCAGTACGGATAAAAATCCGGATAGAAAATATTTGGATTGGAGAATCATCCATTTTTGTCTTGGAAACAATAAAAATATCAATATTGAGATTGAGACCTGGGGCAATATGAATACCGAGATCGACGCTAATAAAAATACTAAGATTGGGACTAATGATTATCAAATAATTAATAAGAAAGGGATATTTTATCTCACGACTCATCAAGAAATTAACCCGAGAAATCAAAAAAAGAACCTTTTTGATTGGATGGGAATGAATCAAGAAATCCTATATCGTCCTAGATCAAATCTTAAATCTTGGTTCTTCCCAGAATTTATGCGACTTTATGAGGCATATAAGACGAAACCTTGGATCATACCAACCCAATTACTTATTTTCCATTTTGATGGAAATCAAAAAAAAGATCTTCATATATCATCTAATCAAAAAGAACATCTTGAATTAGAGACTCAGAACCAAGAAGAAAAAAAACGACAGGACAAAAAAAATCCTGGATCAGATGCACAAAACCAAAAAGATGTTGAAGAGGATTCAACGCGATCAGACAGTAAGAAACGTAGCAAGAAAAAGAAACCCAAGAGCAAAAGCAATAAGGAAGCGGAACTAGACTTCTTCCTGAAAAGATATTTTCTTTTTCAATTGAGATGGGACGACCCCTTGAATCAAAAAAGGATCAATAATATCAAGGTATATTGTCTCCTACTTAGGTTGATGGATCCAAAAGAAATTGCCCTAGCCTCTATTCAAAGGGGAGAAATGTGCCTGGCTGCAATGAAGATTCAGAAGGATCTAGCCGTTACAGAATTGATAAAAAGGGGAATATTGATTCTCGAACCGGTTCGTCTGTCTATTAAATGGGATGGACAATTTATTATGTATCAAACCATAGGTATTTCCTTGGTACATAAGAGTAAGCACAAAACTAATCGAAGATGCCGAGAAAAAAGATATGTTGATGAGAATTATTTCGATATATCCATTGAACAACATGGAAAGATGCTTGTGAATAGAGACAAGAAGAATCATGATTTGCTTGTTCCTGAAAATATTCTATCTCTTAGACGTCGTAGAGAATTGAGAATTCTAATTCGTTTCAATTCCGAAAATAGGAACATTGTGAATAGAAATCCAGTATTTTTGAATGGGAATGGCTCACATAACTGTGAGCAATTTGTGGATAGGGACAAGCATCTTGATACAGATACAAATAAATTCATTAAATGGAAATTGTTTATTTGGCCCAATTATCGATTAGAAGATTTAGCTTGCATGAATCGCTATTGGTTTGATACCAATAATGGAAGTCATTTCAGTATGTCAAGGATATATATGTATCCACGATTCAGAATTAGTTAATGGTACAATCAATTTCCTATACATCCCATATCCGATATATGGGACAGGCATATGTGCACACACGTCATGTTATATTCTGATAATGATACTGATTCAGTGATGTATCAATTGGATCTAGGAGTGAATCAGCAGGATCTTCTTAGGTCCAAATCATTCTGATTCGGAAGTGCAAGAATATTCCATGTATTTCTTTATATCCGAATCAAATCAAAAAATCCACTTTTTTTTTTTGATTTGATTAATTTGATCGAAACTTGATAGAAACAAAAAAGTAGTATATGAATAAATCCGGATTATTGTCTGCACCAGATCGAAATGACTGGCATTATTATTCCTGATCGTAAAAATCCATATCTGTGGAAAAGAAAGGAACAAAAATAGAAGAATTCTTTTGATTTTATGTTATGGTAAAAAAATCGTTCATCTTAGTTATTCCGCAAGAGGAAAAGAAAGGGTCTGTTGAATTTCAAATATCCAGTTTCACCAATAAAATACGGAGACTTACTTCACATTTGGAATTGCACAGAAAAGACTATTTATCTCAGAGAGGTCTGCGGAGAATTCTTGGAAAACGTCAACGGTTGCTGGCTTATTTGTCAAAGAAAAATCGAGTACGTTATAAGGAATTAATCAGTCAGTTGGATATTCGTGAGCCAAAGACTCATTAATTGGAAAATTTGTTTGAATTATTCGGTTAATTTGATCTTGAATTTTGATGAATCTAGTTTCGTTTTCAGAAAGTCATGAAATAATGAATCGGGGAAGAAAACATATGACTGTACCAGCTACAAGAAAAGACCTCATGATAGTCAATATGGGTCCTCACCACCCATCAATGCATGGTGTTCTTCGACTCATTGTTACTCTAGATGGTGAAGATGTTATTGACTGTGAACCCATATTGGGTTATTTACACAGAGGGATGGAAAAAATTGCAGAAAACCGAACAATTATACAATATCTCCCTTATGTAACACGTTGGGATTATTTAGCTACTATGTTCACAGAAGCAATAACAGTAAATGCACCAGAAGAATTGGGAAATATTCAAATACCTAAAAGAGCCAGTTATATCAGAGTAATTATGCTGGAACTGAGTCGTATAGCTTCTCATTTGTTATGGCTTGGGCCTTTTATGGCTGATATCGGTGCACAGACTCCTTTCTTCTATATTTCCAGAGAGAGAGAATTACTATATGATCTATTTGAAGCTGTCACAGGTATGCGAATGATGCATAATTATTTCCGTATCGGGGGAGTAGCTGCTGATTTACCTCATGGCTGGATAGATAAATGTTTGGATTTCTGCGATTATTCTTTAACAGGAGTTGCTGAATATCAAAAGCTTATTACGCGCAATCCTATCTTTTTGGAACGAGTTGAAGGAGTGGGCATTATTGGTGGAGAGGAAGCAATAAATTGGGGTTTATCAGGACCAATGCTACGAGCTTCCGGAATACAATGGGATCTTCGTAAAGTCGACCATTATGAGTGTTATGATGAATTAGATTGGGAAGTCCAGTGGCAAAAAGAAGGAGACTCATTAGCTCGTTATTTAGTAAGAATCGGTGAAATGATGGAATCCATAAAAATTATTCAACAGGCTCTGGAAGGAATTCCGGGGGGGCCCTATGAAAATTTGGAAGTCCGGCGCTTTGATAGAGCAAGGGATTCCGAATGGAATTATTTTGAATATAGATTCATTAGTAAAAAGCCTTCTCCCACTTTTGAATTGTCAAAGCAAGAACTTTATGTGAGAGTGGAAGCCCCAAAGGGAGAATTAGGTATTTTTCTGATAGGAGATAATAGTGTTTTCCCCTGGAGATGGAAAATTCGTTCACCAGGTTTCATCAATTTGCAAATTCTTCCTCAGCTGGTTAAAAGAATGAAATTGGCTGATATCATGACGATACTAGGTAGTATAGATATTATTATGGGAGAAGTTGATCGTTGAAATGATAATTGATACGACAGAAGTACAAGCTATTAATTCTTTTTCCAGATCGGAATCCTCAAAAGAGTTCTATGGACTCATATGGCTGCTTGTGCCTATTTTTACTCCTGTATCGGGAATCTTAATAGGGGTATTAGTGATTGTGTGGTTAGAAAGAGAAATATCCGCAGGGATACAACAACGCATTGGGCCTGAATACGCCGGTCCCTTGGGGATTCTTCAAGCTCTAGCAGATGGGACAAAATTACTTTTCAAAGAAGATCTTCTCCCATCTAGAGGAGATATTCGTTTATTCAGTGTCGGACCCTCCATAGCGGTCATATCAATTCTACTGAGTTATTCAGTAATTCCTTTTGGCTATCGCCTTATTATAGCCGATATCAGTATAGGTGTTTCTTTATGGATTGCCATTTCAAGTATTGCTCCCATTGGACTTCTTATGTCAGGATATGGGTCGAATAATAAATATTCTTTTTCAGGTGGTCTACGAGCTGCTGCTCAATCTATTAGTTATGAAATACCATTAACTCCATGTGTGTTATCAATATCTCTACGTGTGATTCGTTGGAACATTAACTTTTCCCTCTTTCCTAGAAAAAAGGAAAGAGGTTGAATAGATAGAATACCTATCTTTATTTTTATTCATCATTCGGATCGATGAGCTAAACCAGATAGTTAATTGAGTCAAACAAAACAGCTTATGAATTCGCAGTAAGAAGATTGAGTCTCATTCCCTATGTACGAGAGTAAAGTGGAAGTAAACATAAGCAGTGGAAACTGTTTACCCCAGGATCAGTTGATTAGTCATCATGTCTTGAAGCGGGTGCAAAAGATCAACTGTATGGAGTTTACACTATTGTATGTATTACCATACCGGGGATCAATCAAAAATGAGTGGACGGTTAGAAACACCAAGGTTCACAAAGGATTAGTAATGGAGATGTTGTAAGGTATCCAAAGGGATATTTCTGCATTAAAAGGAATCATAATGAGGGCTTGAGGTTGGTAGAAATGATCAAGCAGTACTTCCCCATGATCCCGATCCAGAGTATGCTCCTATCCACTGATTAAAGAATGACTATCAGGAACGAAGTAATCCTTTATTTTCTAGAGCCCCTTCTGCGAACGAAGAACAGGAACGAAAGAAATCGAATGCAATAGGAAAAATAAATATAGAATAGAAATAATAAGAGGTTTTTGTTTATTCTTTCTTTCCTCCATCCATACTCATTCATCCAGATGGAATTATTCTCATGATTCATGAACTAGTGTAATGTCTAATTATTCTTCGTAATCGAAAGATATGGGTCCAAATATCTATTAACGAGTATTTTATTGAAGGATCAAGTTATTACTGAACAAAGAAAAATCGTAAAGGATGAGATGGATTCAGAAGCTCTTTTTATTCGTTATTAATTAAAGCAGACAGAATTTCATTGGTCTAATTCGGGACATTCCGATGCATCTTTACTCTACCCTACAAATATGCCGAGGTAATACCAAACCAATCCTTAGATTTCTTCGTGGCCATCGAGGAGCCGTATGAGGCTGAGGTCTCATGTACGGTTCTGGAATAGAGATGGAACAGTGATGTTATCATCGACTATGATTATCTAACAGTTCAAGTACAGTTGATATAGTCGAGGCACAGTCAAAATATGGATTTTGTGGGTGGAATCTGTGGCGTCAACCTATAGGGTTTATAGTTTTTCTAATTTCTTCCCTAGCGGAATGTGAGAGATTGCCCTTTGATTTACCAGAAGCAGAAGAGGAATTAGTAGCAGGTTATCAAACCGAATATTCAGGTATCAAATCTGGTTTATTTTACGTTGCTTCTTACCTAAATCTACTAGTTTCTTCATTATTTGTAACAGTTCTTTACTTAGGCGGATGGAATCTTTCTATTCCGTACATATCAATTCCTGAACTTTTCGGAATAAATAAAACTGGTGGAGTCTTTGGAAGCACAATCGGTATCCTTATTACATTAGCAAAAGCTTATCTGTTCCTGTTCGTTCCTATCACAACAAGATGGACTTTACCCAGGATGAGAATGGACCAACTTTTAAATCTTGGATGGAAATTTCTTTTACCTATTGCTCTAGGTAATCTATTATTGACAACTTCTTCCCAACTCCTTTCATTTTAATAGAATATGATATTCTAGATTCATAACCTCTCTGAAGCAAGAGAAAGAAACATCCAATTATTCATGGATATCCACGATATGTTCCCTATGCTGAATGGATTCATGAATTATGGTCAACAAACAGTACGAGCTGCAAGGTACATTGGTCAAAGTTTCATGATTACCTTATCTCACACGAATCGTTTACCTGTAACTATTCAATATCCTTATGAAAAATCGATCACATCAGAACGTTTCCGTGGTCGAATCCACTTTGAATTTGATAAGTGCATTGCTTGTGAAGTATGTGTTCGTGTATGCCCTATAGATCTACCCGTTGTTGATTGGAGATTGGAAACAGATATTAGAAAAAAACGATTGCTTAATTATAGTATTGATTTTGGAATCTGTATATTTTGTGGTAACTGCGTCGAGTATTGCCCGACAAACTGTTTATCAATGACTGAAGAATATGAACTTTCTACTTATGATCGTCACGAATTGAATTATAATCAAATTGCTTTGGGTCGATTACCAATGTCAGTAATTGGAGATTACACAATTCAAACAATTATGAATTCGACTCAAATGAAAATAGCCATGGATAAATCCCTTGATTCAAGAACGATTACCAATTACTAAGATAAAGTTTTAATCTAAAGGAGGGAAGTTTCTTTCATTTTGGTTGGTCAGTAACTACAAATCATAACTATATTTGATTTGTTAGAATACAAGTTTGATTTGGATTTAGAATATATTCATATATCTGCTATCCGCGATGATTTCGAAAAATGAAGAACTATTCTTTCGGATACATAAGCGGGATTGATCCAATAACTGTAACTGTATCTACAATCCACACCACATTAGGATTCAATTTCATTAAGAACGTATCAATACAAAAAAAAAATAGGGTAACTTCTTTTCCTTTTTTTTTTACTGGCCTGGTCAGTAAGGTAAGGTCATGAAATATTTCTACTTATTTATTTTATCTCATATTTTGCACATAATGGATTTACCTGGACCAATACATGATATTTTTTTAGTATTTCTGGGATCAGGTCTTATATTAGGCGGTCTGGGAGTGGTATTACTTACCAATCCAGTTTATTCTGCCTTTTCATTGGGATTGGTTCTTGTTTGTATATCCTTATTCCATATTCCATCGAACTCCTATTTTGTAGCTGCTGCACAGCTCCTTATTTACGTTGGAGCCATAAATGTCTTAATCGTATTTGCTGTGATGTTCATGAATGGTTCAGAATATTACAATTATTTCCACCTTTGGACCGTCGGAGACGGGGTCACTTCACTGATTTGTACAAGTATTCTTTTTTCTCTAATTAAGACTATCCTAGATACGTCATGGTACGGGATTATTTGGACTACAAGATCAAACCAGATCATAGAGCAAGACCTGATAAGTAACGTTCAACAGATTGGGATTCATTTATCAACAGATTTTTATCTTCCATTTGAACTCATTTCTATAATTCTTTTAGTTGCTTTGGTAGGTGCAATTGCTATGGCTCGTCAGGAATAAATACTTAGGATTAGAAATCCAAAATCAAATAAATGAAAATAAAGAAACAAGAAATAAGGTCTTGTTCTGTGTTATCACATCTATTTTCCTTCAATTCTACTTTCATATTGTTGATATATTGATTGAATTGAAAAGTTTGTTTTTAGTTCGACCCATTCCCAATACCTTCCTTTGTCCCGTACTTCTTATATTCTAGTCAACCGAATCCGTTAAATTCTTTGTTGTTCATATTGAAATGAATCGAGATTTATGAGGAGTTGGTCAATGATGCTCGAGCATGTACTTGTTTTGAGTGCCTATTTATTTTCTATCGGTATCTATGGCTTGATCACAAGCCGAAACATGGTTAGAGCACTTATGTGTCTTGAGCTTATACTGAATGCTGTTAATATAAATCTCGTAACATTTTCTGATTTATTTGATAGTCGCCAATTAAAAGGAGACATTTTCTCAATCTTCGTTATAGCGATTGCAGCCGCTGAAGCAGCTATTGGGCCAGCTATTGTTTCGTCCATCTATCGTAACAGAAAATCAACTCGTATCAATCAATCTAATTTGTTGAATAAATAGTCGTAATCATATAAATAAAGACATATAGTTATAGTATAGAATATTCACCAAACCAATTAGAATTAGCAAAATGCGTACGACTCATATCATATAACCATGTTTGGTGAAACGTAAGAAATCAAATCAAAGTATCTTGGCCCTTTCTCATGAACAGATCCAGAAAGAAATTGATTACAAAAAATTCTGGTAACCCACTGATTCGTCTGGTGTCTACAATATACGATTCATTTACTACTGATTCTACCGGATTGAAAATTTATGACATTCAAAAAATTTATAGATCCAATGTCACATTCAGTCAAAATTTATGATACATGTATAGGGTGTACTCAATGTGTACGAGCCTGCCCCACAGATGTATTGGAAATGATACCTTGGGACGGATGTAAAGCTAAGCAAATTGCTCCTGCTCCAAGAACGGAGGACTGTGTAGGTTGTAAGAGATGTGAATCTGCTTGTCCAACAGATTTCTTGAGTGTACGAGTTTATTTATGGTATGAGACAACTCGCAGCATGGGTCTAGCTTATTGACACGTCCCAGAAAACTCCTCTTGAATCCATTTGATTTCTCTTTACCGACAAAAACCCGTACTCGATAAAAGAGATTATTCCGAGCACGGGTTTTTCTGGTCAAAGTGTATCTTGTCTTTACCACGAGTCATTTTCCTTGGTTAACAATAATTGTTGTTTTGCCGATATCCGCGGGTTCTTCAATTGGATTTCTTCCTTATAGAGGAAATAAGGCGGTTAGATGGTATACAATATGCATATGCATATTGGAACTCCTTCTAACAACCTATGCATTCTGTTATCATTTCCAATTGGACGATCCATTAATCCAATTGGAGGAGGATTATAATTGGATAAATCTTTTTGATTTTAACTGGAGACTGGGGATCGATGGACTTTCGATGGGCCCTGTTTTATTGACGGGATTCATCACTACTTTAGCTACTTTAGCGGCTTGGCCAGTTACTCGAGATTCGCGATTGTTCCATTTTCTGATGTTAGCAATGTACAGTGGTCAAATAGGATCATTTTCGTCTCGAGACCTCTTACTTTTTTTCATGATGTGGGAGTTAGAATTAATTCCTATTTACCTACTTCTATCCTTGTGGGGGGGGAAGAAACGTCTGTACTCAGCTACAAAGTTTATTTTGTACACTGCAGGGGGTTCTATTTTTCTCTTAATGGGAGTTTCGGGTATGGGTTTATATAGTTCCAATGAACCAACATTCAATTTTGAAACATTAACTAATCAATCGTATCCCGTGGCATTAGAAATAATATTTTATATTGGCTTCTTTATTGCTTATGCCGCCAAATCACCGATTATACCCCTCCATACATGGTTACCAGATACCCATGGAGAAGCACATTACAGTACATGTATGCTTCTAGCTGGAATCTTATTAAAAATGGGAGCATATGGATTGGTTCGAATCAATATGGAATTATTACCCCACGCCCATTCTATATTTTCTCCCTGGTTGATGATAATAGGAGCTATTCAAATAATCTATGCAGCTTCAACTTCTCCCGGTCAGCGCAATTTAAAAAAGAGAATTGCCTATTCCTCCGTATCTCATATGGGTTTCATAATCATAGGAATTGGTTCCATAACCGATACAGGACTCAATGGGTCTATTTTACAAATAATCTCTCATGGATTTATTGGTGCTGCACTTTTTTTCCTGGCAGGAACGACTTACGATAGAATACGTCTTGTTTATCTTGACGAAATGGGTGGAATAGCCATACTAATGCCAAAAATGTTTATGATGTTCAGTAGCTTCTCGATGGCTTCTCTTGCATTGCCCGGAATGAGTGGTTTTGTTGCAGAATCGGTAGTATTTTTGGGAATAATTACCAGCCCGAAATACTTTTTATTCCCAAAAATACTAATTACTTTTGTAATGGCAATTGGAATGATATTAACTCCTATTTATTCATTATCTATGTCACGCCAGATCTTCTATGGATACAAGCTATTCAATGTTTCAAACTCTTATTTTGTGGATTCTGGACCACGAGAACTATTTATTTTGATATGTATCCTTTTACCCGTAATAGGTATTGGTATTTATCCCGATTTCGTTCTCTCACTATCAGTTGACAAGGTAGAAGCTATTCTATCTAGTTACTTTCATAGATAGCTTTCATGGATAAGGACAAGGCCGAAAATCCTGCGATTTACCCAAAAATACTTCTCTGCACAATGGAAAAAGAGAAAAGAAGTGTTCTTTTTCCTTATCTCAAGTCAAAAATGAAATTAAGTGAATTGAAATTGTAATCAGATACATATGGATTTTTTGAGAACCATTTGAATTACTACTTGATTCGAATGATTCTCAAAAAATAGCACAAGCTTTTCCTTATATATGGGACGATGCTTCTTGGTATTCTTCAGTTCATTTCTTTATCTTTACTTTAAACTTTAATTAGATGTTTCATGTGAATGAACCATAACTATGTAATCCTATTCCTAATAGATTGACTCCGAAATAGCAGATCCAAATTATAAGAAATCCCATAGAAGCCACAATTGCCGAATTCATACCTTGTAAACTTTTATTTGTTCTAGTATGTGAATAAATCGCGGATATAGTCCAAGTAATAAATGCCCAAGTTTCCTTGGGGTCCCAATTCCAATAAGATCCCCATGCCTCATTAGCCCATACTGCTCCCGAAAGAATACCTATAGTTGAAAAGGTAAACCCTAGGCCAATGACACGATAACTCCAATGATCCAATCGCTGAGTCAATTGATACCTGTGATAATTTCTAAATAAAAGAAAAGAAGTGTTTTTCAAAAGACTTCTTTTTTCATTCAAGTATTTGATCTCACCAAACGAAAATGGCCAGATTAATAAATGATTTGTAAAACCAATCATATCTATGTTTTTTCTAAATGTAATCACTAGAAGAGCTATTGATAATAATGATCCACATAAAAGAGCTGCGTAGCTCAATAACATCATACTTACGTGCATCATTAACCAATGGGATTGTAGAGCAGGTACTAATATTGCGGATTGATGTATTTCAGTTGAAAGCCCCGAAGTGGCAAAGCTTTGGGTACAAATAGCACTTGGCGCGGTTATTGTGCTGAAATGATTCTTATGGTTCTTAAAATATGGAACCATAAGAATAAGAGAGAAACTCCACGAAAGGAACATTAATGATTCATATAAATCATTTAAGGGGAAATGCCCTGAATAAATCCAACGAGTAACCAATAATCCTGTTATACAGAAAAACGTAGCTATCATGCCTTTTTCTGACGAGTCACATAGTCCTACGATTTCGTGGACTAATAAAGTCATCAAATGGGCCGTAATGACGATTGCAATGATTGAAAAAGAGATGTGAGTTAATATATGTTCTAAAGTCACAAATATCATAAAAAAAAAATCATTAAAAAAAAAAAGGGGGGGGGGTCCTTCCATTATGGAATGGAAATCAGGAATTCAATTTCTTATAGGATCCCCTGTACCACTTTTAGGAGATGCCGCCACTCGGATTCGAACCGAGATGCTCTAGCACTGCTTCCTAAGAGCAGCGTGTCTACCAATTTCACCATGGCGGCTTGCTCGAAATAATAATAGCCTATCCATAGGAAAGCGTCGAGATTGAAGGATTTAATCCAATCCATTTTTAGGAAAAATTCCAATCAATAAAGAGTCGTTCAAATATTCATTTGAACGTTCAATAATCCTTAGTATGGCGCTATAGTGTCAGTATTAAAAATACACTTTTGCGTAGTAGTATATGTTCTCCTGGAACAGTTGGAACTAGATAGTTATGTCTTTAGTTGAGGGATAGAAGTCAGAATTGTCCTTTTTTTTTTGATGATTCATTTATCTGATTCCACGGATCCCAAATCCAAATTTGAGTAATGAAGAAAACAAATAGGAATTTTTATGTATCAAATTATGTATCAAAATGGAATCACTAATCCAAGTCCAAGAGGCTTTTGTAAATCTTTGGATAAAATAGCTTGGTATCAATGATTGTGATACTCATTATGTACATAATGAGTCTTAGGATCTGCCCCATTTTTGGTTATTGGGCATATAAAAACTGAATTTCCATTTTGATCAGAACCCTACTCATAATAACAAAATGTTGATTGATCCTCCGGTCCAATCAAAACAGAGGATTCATTTTTGATCACAGAAGATTCACTCATTCGTCGTACATAAATATAGATATAAATGGGATCCAGGAACGTTTATTAATACAAATTAGGTCGAAACAATAGGTAGTATATGTAGTGAGTGATAGAGTTACAAACTCTTAAAAATATCTGAATTTATAAAATATAAAAAATAATAATGATAAGGTATCATATAAAGTAAGAATTTTATTGAAAAGTTGAAAGTATAAAGATAAAGAAAGTATCTAGTGGATTTTCCTTCACTCCTCGTAGACAGTGTTCCTTATCGAGTTATAATCCAAATACATTCAATCAAATGTCATTCAACTGACCAAGCATGGAAAACAATTTGATCCGATGTGTGGAAGTGTAATTTGAAATTAAAAAATGGGGAGAGGGATTGGCATCAGGAACTACTAAAGAGTCTTTCATTAATGAAAATAGAAAAATAAATGAATTTCAATGATCCATTGATTTTTATTACATATCTGATATCTGTATGGGACAAAAAGAATAAAATGAAAATAAAAAAGGAGTTCTAACATCGTTCATACTTGTTGCAGATATTCCAAAAATATACATGATATATAACTATTGGGATACATAATCCAATTCAAATTTCCAAAAACAAAAATCCGATTTTTGTTTTTGGCATTGTTATTGTAAAAAGTGAATCGATGGGAAAAACGACAATTCCCATCTCGCGAATAAAAAAAAAAAAAATGTACTTACTATAGTGAAACCTTGTATCTTGTGTCTAACCACTTCATTTTTTTTTTTGTTTTTCAAACAAAAAAAAAAAAGAAAAAATAGTACCGTTTTTTGGAACCAGTAGACAGAAGAATTCTTATTCTACATATCATAACAGGTAGTTATATCTGATATTAATAAGTTCAGAATATTAGTATTAGTTGATGTGATTCATCTTATAAATTATAAATCATCCAATGATTCTAAGGGTTTATTATTTGTTTGTCGCACGAAAAAAACTTTTTGAATGCCCGGTAGAAACAGATTTAGCTAAAGAAAAAGCTTTTACTGCGGTCCAATATCCGTTTCTCCTCCAAATATTTCTACGAATACGCTTTTTTGACATAGAAGTACGTTTCTTTGGAACCGCCATTCAAAAATAAAGGAGATTACTCATTTTTATAGTTGGATGTGAAAGACATGTATTGTTCAAAATGGACCGTTCTTTCTATTCATTATCCATATCTATACTTATTCCATAGATGAGACTTCTTTCATAACATAAAAAAACTATACGCGCGCATTTCATATTTCATATAGTATGACTAGGAATAAAAAAGAGAAAATGATGTGAGTCTCTAAATATAACTCTCACAGAAAAGAAATAAAATGAATCTTTTTTTTTTCGCATCTATGCTAGATACAATGTTTGAAGAAAGAATAATCCGTACTCATTCGTATCCCTAATATCGTCATTTTCATCTATGGAATCCACTTTAATATTTTTATAAAAAAAAATATTAATCGAATCGGTTCCTATTGGTTCCCATTGATAAGACTGAATAAAGGGTTCCAATTCCTATTTGAGTCTATTTATATAGCGCCATGGTACATTTAAATTATTGAGTTTAATAAATCGAAAAACTGAAGAACCATTATCTAATCTCAAGAAAACAATAACGTAACATTTTTCCATCAATTGATCAAGCTAAAGCATCTAAAGCATAGGGTGTCACTAATTTCAATTGAAACGGGACTAGTCGCCAATCTGTTAAATGATACATTACTTTATAATTTAATTTTTTTTTTTTAAGAAAATAAAGGTAATTTTCGTTTTTAGTTCTATGGGAAATGACGAGCATCATAGAATTTCCCATAAGATGAGTCTATTGAAAGCCAATAAATCAGTTCTACTTAGTTAATGACTCCGAATAAAATAACTAGGTCTTATTTGATTGGGTCGAGTTATTGATGGGTCTCATGATCCATATCAGAATCAAGGACTTTTTTTTAGTGTAGTTTTTTCCTTACTATGAAAGATATAAATATCCTTACTTAATAGTGTAGTGGAATAAAATATCATATTCTGTATCTTAAATCTTAATGAGTACCTTAGGTAATAACTAGTTGGTAACCATTAACTAATGACTTGGTCATATCATCTGACCAATTCAAACTTTTTGGTTTGAATTGCAGAAATACGTGGGAAAGCATAATTTATAATAATTATAAATTATAAATATTATTTCCTATTTAATAAATATTATATTGCATTTTTGTTCTTTCATATCATTATTTTTTTTTTTTTATTGCTCCTTCAAAAAGAGATAATAGCTGGTGAATCGGAAACAATTGACAAGAATAATAAATAAATAAAAAAA